TTTATAATAATCATATTTAGAATAAGCTTATGTTTATGAAGAAGATTCCAAACATGTATAATAATGATGGTATTAATATTATGAATGCGAATAAGATAGGTAATAACACTGTTCAACAGAATGACATTAGTTGATCGAATCTAATTCTAGGGAAAGATGCTCTCACTCAAATGAAAATAAATACCATTATTGAACTTTTTATACCTAAAGTTAAACTAGATAATAATCCATCTACAGAAGAACTAGTTAATAATTCTCTTAATGCAAAATATTCTGATGATACTATTCATTCTATATTAAATACATTAGCGTAAAGAGAATTTAATAAATCGAATCAATAAATATAATCGAATTGTAATAAATAACCACCTAAGAATAAAATACTTGTTAAGATACACATTAATAAAATACTTGAATATTCAGCTAAGAAGAAGAATACAAATATAACTGCTGCGTGTTCTGTCATAAATCCACTAACTAACTCAGATTCAGCTTCTGCTAAATCAAATGGAGCTCTATTAGTTTCTGCTACAGAACCTATAAAGAATATTATTAAAATACAGAATAATGGTAGAGCTAATCATACTATTTTTTGGAATTGAACATTAATGTTTAAATTTAAACTATTTGTTATCATTACAATAATTAATAATACAGAACTTAAAACTAATTCGTAACTAATTAATTGAGCTGTACTTCTTAAAGATCCTAAGAAAGCGTATTTACTATTAGCACTTCACCCGGCTAATAATATACCGTAAGTGGCTAAAGATGATACTGCTAACATAAATAATATACCTAATTCCATATCACCTATAGATAATCCTGGTCCGTATGGAATAACAGCATAACCTAATAAAGCAAATATTAATGTTATCACTGGTCCTAAAAAGAATAAAATTATATTAGCTTGTGTAGGTGCTACATATTCTTTTAGTATTAATTTTAAAGCATCTGCAAAAGCTTGAAGAAGTCCATAATAACCTACAGCATTTGGACCTAGTCTTCTTTGCATACTAGCCATAGTTTTTCTTTCTGCTACTGTTACGTAAGCTACTGCTAATAATGCAGGTAGTAGTAATAATAAATTTTCAATAAGTGAAATAACTGTTATTGGTAGTTTCATTTCATTATTAATTTTACTTATTCTATTAACAATGTTCCCATTTTAATCATAAAAAGTTAATAATACTTTAATGTTAAAAACAAAGATTAAAAATGTTAAATCTTAAGTCCTATGGAACTATAAATTGATTAACTTTGTCTAGTATATGTGAAGTATATTTAGGATTTTGTTCCTTACTTCTTATTTATAATTTTTTATAAATTGTATAAAGGAGGGCGTCCTACTATTTCATAAGGAGTTATGCCTCAAATTATATTAGTATTAAACTTTATACTTATAGATGCAAAAATAGCCAGAAATATGTGCTTCTGTAATCCCTTTTAATGCGTGCTGATCCAAAGGATATGCAGTGGCTCCGCCAACAAAATTCTATTTTTATAAAATAAAATTTAAGGATAGAAGTATATAATTAATAGACTATTTATTATTAGGGAATTTAGTTTCATCTTAGACTCGAACTAAGATACAGATATTAGAAGTATCATGCTCTGCCATTGAGCTAATGAAACTTGAAATACCTTATTTATAATTATAGTAATAGGCTATCCTTTGGATACGGCTACACATAATATACAAAAAGGATATTTCGGTTATAGCAATAAAACTATCTTTAAAAATTATCTATTATTATAGTTATAATAATTAACTTTGTAAAGGTAAACTCACAAATGCGTGAGGTTTAGGTGGGCTTGATAATCCTCATTCTAAACTACTATAACTTCTATTTAAGTTAGCTTGTAATATATCTGTATAGAATCCAGGAGTTAATCAAGGATTTCTGCTTGCTACTTTACCATCTACTAATTGTTTGTAGATAATATATAAGAATAATCAAGCGGCTACTACACTTATTATAGATCCTCAACTACTAATTAAATTTCATCCTGCAAAAGCGTCAGGGTAATCGCTTATTCTTCTAGGCATTCCTTGTAATCCTAAGAAATGTTGAGGGAAGAATGTAGCGTTAACTCCTATGAATAATAATCAGAATTGTACTTTAGCTAGATTTAAATCGTAATTGAAACCTAACATTTTTGGTGATCAGAAGTATCATCCAGCAAACATTGCAAATACAGCACCCATACTTAAAACGTAGTGGAAATGAGCTACAACGTAGTAAGTATCGTGGAATGCGATATCTAATGAAGCGTTAGCTAATACAACACCACTTACGAATCTAAATTTGTTAATCTTTCATAACTGAATATATAACCATTATAAGCACTACCTAATTTGGCGTGTTTTTTTATAATACTATGATTTATATTTAAAGCTTCTTGAGCTTTAGTTACTCCTTCGTATTTACATATAAAGTTTTTATTATTATCATATACAAATACTGCCTTTCTAATATGACTACTATTATTAATATTTAATATTAATTCTTCACATTCTTTTGAACTTGTTCAGTCGGATATTACAGGAGAGTTATTTATATTATAGGGTAAGTTAGTAAAATACCATTCCCCTCTGAATATAGTTTGTTCTTTTATAATATCAACTATCGTAGAATGATTAGATTTAATTAATTTAGCTAAAGTAGAAACAGAAGGAAAAATAACTAATAATTCTTTATATGAATTATATACATAAACTGGGTAAGCTGATTTAGCTTCAATAATTCTTACTTTACTTTCAATAGAATGACTTTTATTGTAAAAAGGATTATTTTCACCAGTTAAAGCTCTTGCTATTAAACCTTTAGTTTCTTCACTATGTGTTCTGTTTTTAGCTAATTCAGATAATAATTCTTTAGTCTCTTCTGTATGTTTATAACCTAAAGAAGAATAACCTTGTTTTAATACGTTATAATGAGGCACTACATATGTGATATAATAAGTTTCTCTTATAGTTAAATAATTAGGTTCTACATATTCTAATATTAAAACAGTAAAGCTTTCTTGATTATATTTAAGTAGAGCTTTTACAATAGGCATATTAATGTTTTGTTTACTTTTTAAAAAAGTAGTATTAAGATAATTTCTCATTCTAGAAGCTAAATTAATAGAACTTCCTACATAAGCATTACCATTAATATTATTAATTAAACAGTATACACCTGATTTGTCTTTTTGCTCTTTTAAAATATTAAGTCTATTTTCTTTAAAGTTTTCATATGTTTTTAAAGGATGTAGACCTTTAGTATTATTTTCAACATTAGAAGTAGAATAAAAACGAATAGTATTTTTGTTATATATAAAGTTATGATTATATGATTGTATTAATTTTTGATTTCACGGACTATATCTTCCCATATTTATTATACGGGGATCGCGTGTAGTCTCTGAGGTACCTACTAGGATAGTTTTTTCAATCCGTTGGTTACCTGCTGATTGTTCAAAATTATACATTTTCACTGGGTTTATTATATACCCTAGTAGTATAATTGTCAGAAGTTTCCAGCATATAGCGATCTTTAAAGGGAGAACCAAGTGGTTTAATAATCCTCCGATTGTGAATAAGAACACGAAACCTAATGAGAATAACATTACAGGTGTCATTTTTATAGATCCTCCGTAGCAAGTAGCTAATCATGAGAAGATTTTAATTCCTGTAGGCACTGCAATAATTAATGTAGCGGCTGTGAAGTAAGCTCTTGTATCTACATCTAGTCCTACAGTGTACATATGATGACTTCATACTATAAATCCTAATATTCCAATAGACATCATAGCGTAAACCATACCGATATAACCGAATATAGGTTTATTTGAGCTAGATGATATTGTTGTACTAATTATACCGAAACCAGGCACGATTAAAATGTAAACTTCAGGGTGTCCGAAGAATCAGAATAAGTGTTGGAATAATATAGGGTCACCTCCACCAGCTACTTCGAAGAATGAAGTATTAAAGTTTCTATCTGTTAAAACCATAGTTATACCACCAGCTAAAACAGGTAATGAACATAGTAATAACACTGCTGTTATTGCTACAGCTCATCCAAATAAGGCTAATTTGTGTAATTTTATTCCAGGTGTTCTCATATTAGCTACAGTAGTTATGAAGTTTATTGATCCTAATAAACTACTTACCCCTGATAAGTGTAAAGCAAAAATTGCAAGATCTACACTAGGTCCACTGTGACTTTGTATTCCGGCTAAAGGAGGGTAAAGTGTTCATCCTGTACCTACTCCACCTTCTATAACTGCAGAGAATATTAATAATAATAAACTAGGTGGTAATAATCAGAAACTGATATTATTCAATCTAGGGAATGCCATATCAGGTCCTCCTATCATTAAAGGCATTAAGAAATTACCGAATCCTCCTATTAAGGCTGGCATAACCATAAAGAATATCATTAAAATAGCGTGAGCTGTTATAATACTGTTATATAATTGGTTATTGGCAATAAATTGAACACCAGGTCCACTAAGTTCTAATCTTATTAATACTGAAAAGGCTGTTCCTAATAATCCTGAAAATAAGGCAAATATTAAATATAAAGTACCTATATCTTTAGCATTAGTAGAGTTAAATCATCTTTCAATGTTCATAGACATTTGAGATCTTAAATTTAGGTTTAAGTTACCTTCTTCTTTTTGAAATCTCAAAATTTTGAAATAATAGAGTATTGGTATTTAAATGACATTATTAGCTAAAAATTATTAATTAATAAGCTTAATTAATTATTGTATATATAAATGCTAATAATTAAATGAGAACGAGGCGCTAAATTTATTAAGGCTAGGTACAAACAATCGTATCTAGCACTACGCTTTATATTAATTGTTCCATTTAAATTTTGATGAATTTTTCTTTATTGTAGAATTGTTTTTATTAAATTGTGCTCTACTTAAAAAAAAATTCTATTTATACTCTGCCTTAATACTTTAAACTAAATATATATTATTTTATTTTATATAATATATATAATAAAAAAATAATTTTGCTTTTATTATATACAAATATATATTCTATATGTTTTATATAGTAAATTATTTATGAATTTCAGTATTAGTTAATTGTTTTCATAATTAAGGTACTACATTTGTAGTAAGATTATGGAGGAATTGAACCTCAGACTATTGATTTGCAATCAAAGTGTAAATCCGTTTACAGCATAATCTTTTTATAGTAACCAATTGGTTACTATAAATTGTAAACTATAAATTATTATTAATTATTTAGCTTTATTGTTAGTTTGATATAAATCAACAAGTGTGTTTTCTATTATACTAGTAACAGGCATTATTACTAAGAAATGTGCGAAATACAATGCTGTACTTATTTGTCCTAATTCTATAAATGGACTTTCAACGTGTTTAGCTCCTAATTGTTGTAAGATTAAGAAATTTATAACGAATAGATAGAACATTACTTTGCTTAAAGGTCTGAATTGTAAACCTTTAGTGTTACCTAAATCTGAATAAGGTAATACTAATATTATTAATAGAGAAGCAAACATGGCTACAACTCCTAATAATTTGTTAGGTATAGATCTTAATATAGCATAGAAAGGTAATAAGTATCACTCAGGTACTATAGCAGCTGGAGTTTGCATTGGGTTAGCCATTACGTAATTTTCACTGTCTCCTAATACATTAGGCATGAAGAATACAAATAAGCTTAAACCAAAGAAGAAGATAAATATAGTAACTAAATCTTTGAATAAGAAATATGGAGCGAATGGCATTCTATCGTAATAACCAGGTACTCCTAAAGGATTACTTGCTCCAGCTGTATCATGAACAGCTATAAGATGCATTAAAGCTAAAGCAGCTAATACAAAAGGTAACACAAAGTGTAAAGCAAAGAATCTATTTAAAGTAGCGTTATTAACAGAGAAACCTCCTCAAATAAATTCAACTACGTCTTGTCCTATTCATGGTATAGCACTAATTAAGTTAGTAATAACTGTAGCTCCTCATAATGACATTTGACCGTAAGGTAATACGTAACCTAAGAAACCTATTCCCATCATCATTATAAGTATTATTGTTCCTAATACTCAAGCTAATGTTCTAGGTGCTCTGTATGATGCGTAGTATAAACCTCTACCTATATGTAAGTACACTAAGAAGAAGAAAGCTGAAGCTGTATTACTGTGTAAGTAACGAATTAATCATCCATTGTTTACATCACGCATGATGTGTTCTATAGAATTGAAGGCTTCTGCTACACTAGGGTTATAGTGCATAGCTAAAGTTACTCCTGTAACTATTTGTATAACTAAACAAACTCCTAATAATGAACCAAAGTTTCATAAGTAACTTATATTACTTGGTTGTGAATGGTCAATCACATACATGTTAACCAATTTTAATAAAGGGTGACTTTTTAATATTCTCATTTTAATTTTAATAATGATTTTTAATATTTATTAATACTTATATATAAAAATAAATTATGTGCGTGCTGATCCAAAGGATATGCAGCAACTAAAGATTTATTTATTTTATTATTACATAAAATATATACGTATTTTAAAAATTATATATTTAATATATTAAATATATATACTGCATAAGATGCAAATTGTTATTTGGTTATAATGATGCTACTATGTAGCAAGAAATAAAAATAATAATTAAAATTAATTATTACTATTTACATTTTTATTTGTAATATTATCCATATTAGTTTCACTATCTACTACAATTTTAGATTTTTTATTTTCTTCATTTGCACTAGATAATTGATCATCTTCTACAATTGATCTTTTATTATCAGATGAACCTATATCATTTGGATTTTCATCTAAAGAAAATTTATTTAAAGCTTCATTTATAGCTAACATTTCTTTTGCATCTTGTTCTCTAGATTCTGCTATAATTGAGTGTAAAGAGTTTTCAGGTAAAACCTTAGTTCTTTCATATTCTTCTTTTTCATCTTCAAGTCATTTAGATTCATGTTCCGCCAATTGTTCATACATAAACTTCATTTTTTCAACATATCATTTACTTGAATTACTATAATCAGGAGTACGAGAAGAACTAGTATCTTTATTTTCGGTTTCTGAATTTTTGTCCTTTATATTATCACTTGAATCATCATTTTTAGTTTCTGTATCATCATCTGATCCGTCAAAAGAAACAGTATCTGAAGAAATACCTAAACCTATTATTCCTATTAGATAAATTAATAAACTAAAAATCACAGAGGGTTTAAGAATTATAGATATAAATTTTTTAAGGAGCATGCGCAAGCTAGCCCGTATAAATTTAAATACTTTTCGTCCCAGACACTTCTTTTGTATTACCTCAAGCTCATAAACTTGAAGTTAAACTATCATCATGTTTACCAAGTTTCACATAATTATTAACACCTAGTAATACTAATACACATGATAATGTTATAGAATTAGCTAAGTCAAAGAAAATAGAAATGAAAGTAAATATTGATAAATAGAAACAAGCTCCTATTAATATGTAAAGAGCGTAATCAGTAACTACTCCTTTACCTAAACCAGATACTGTTTTACTAGCTTTTACTAAAGCTATTCCAAATCCATAAGGACCTATTCATTCTACACTACCTTTATCTAAAATTTTTGTAGTTTGACCTCCTAAATCTAATACAGTGTTAACAATATATTTATTATAGAAGAATTCAACTAAGAAACGTTGGTTAAAGAATCCATAGATATAATATCCCAAGTTAGTTAAATTAAAATCTACTACAACTTTAGGCATAAATTCGTAGTAAACTACAGATAATACTGAAAATAATATTGTTAAAAAGAAAGGAAGTAATTTAAATATAGTAGGTACACCAAATTCAGTATCAATTAATATTTCACGCATAGGGTGAATAAATATACTATTATCTATAAAGAATCCTGAACCTAAACCTATATAAATATCTTTAGTTAAGTAACCAAAGTATATAGAGAATATAGCTAGTATAACTAGAGGTAAACTAAGGAATATATCACCTTCATGAGCATTTTTATAATAATTTACAGATCCATTAGGATTTGCTAAGAAAGTTAAGTATATAACTTTTACTGAATATAATGTAGTAAATATTGCACCTATAGTAGCAATAAAGTAAACATTTATACTACTAAAATGATATTGACCGTAAGCAGATTCTAAAATAAAATCTTTACTAAAGAATCCAGTCATGAATGGGAAAGCTACTAAACTAAGACTAGCTATTAATATTACTGTATAAGTTAAAGGTAAGAAAGATAATAATCCACCATATTTTCTTAAATCTTGATTATCTACAACTGCGTGTATTACAGCACCAGCACCTAAGAATAATAATCCTTTATAGAAAGCATGATTTATTAAATGGAATATAGCAACATTATAAGAAGATAATCCTATAGCTATAACCATCATACCTAATTGACTCATAGTAGAGTAAGCAATAATTTTTTTAATATCTTGTTGGAATAAACCTATAAGAGAACTAAATACTGTAGTAACAGCTCCTAATCATAAACATATTAATAAAACAGTAGAACTATATTCTATTAAAGGAGATGAACGTATTAATAGATATACCCCTGCAGTAACCATTGTAGCTGCGTGTATTAAGGCAGATACTGGAGTTGGACCTTCCATGGCCATAGGTAATCATATGTGAAGTCCTACTTGAGAACTTTTTGCCATAGCACCTATTAATAAACATATTCCTATTATTGTTATTATATTTTCATTAATATATGGGGCTAATGAGAATACTGTGCTATAATCTAAATTACCTAGAGATCATAAGATTACAAACATTCCTATTGTTAAAAAACAATCCCCTACTCTATTAGTTAAAAATGCTGAAAGAGAACTTTGATTAGCCGCGATTCTAGTGAATCAGAAACTAACTAAAAGGTATGAACATACTCCAACACCTTCTCATCCTACAAACATTAATAAATAATTGTTACCAGTTACTAAGATAATCATCATAAAAGTGAATAAACTTAAATAACTAAAGAATCTTTGACTATGAGGATCATGACTCATATATCCAATAGAGTAAAAGTGAACTAAAGAACTAATCACTAAAACTGGTATTAACATAGATACTGTTAAACTGTCAAATTGGAAATTTCATACCATATTAAATGATTCACTATCTAATCATTTGAATAGGTTAATTGATATAGGATTATTATTAAATCCTACTTCGAAAAAGCTAATAATAGCTAATATTGTTGTTGTTATTATACTTAAACAACCTAAGATACGACTACCTGTCACACCGACTTTTCTACCAAAAAATCCGGATACTATAGATCCTAATAAAGGTAATATAATTATACTTAAATACATTATTTATATTCTATTGCGATACTTCCTCTTAGTCTATAAAAAGCTACTAGAATAGCTAAACCAATGGCAGATTCTGCACCAGCAACTACTATGATGTATATAGCATATGTTTGTCCTATTATATCGTCTAAATTAATAGAACTAACCAATATTAAGAATGTTATAGATAATAGCATTATTTCTATAGAAATAAGCATTAATATTATATTTTTTCTGTTAAATACGAATCCTAAAATTCCTATTAAAAAAAGTACTAAAGTTAAACTCATATTTGTGTATTATGCTTCAAATTATTCAAAATTATTATAATATACGTATAATTAAATTTAAGTATAATTTTTTTTATACGCATATTTGTATAACCATTATATGAATGACTATACTAGAGGCATTATAGACTCGAACTACAATTGTGATGTCCGTAGCATCAAGTTTTACCATTAAACTAATACCTCTTTTATCAATAGAAGCTAGCTTCGTATTCCATAGAAATAAGAAGAAGGGCCTCTGATAAAATTTTATATAAATGCATTATTATACAATAACTTATAAATTAAGCATTGTAAAGTCAGTGAACAAATTTGTCTATATTTACAGATTCTATAACTATAGGCATTGAACTGTGTAAGATTCCACATATTTCTGAACATTGACCGTAGAATACCCCTTCTCTGTTAATGAAGATAGATACTTGATTTAATCTACCAGGGTATGCATCAGTTTTTATACCTAAAGAAGGAACAGCAAAAGAGTGTATAACATCTCCAGATGTTACAACGAATCTTATGTGTGTTAATTCAGGAACTATTACTCTGTTATCAACTTCTAACATTCTTAATCCACCTTCTTCTAAGTCTGAATCAGGTACTATGTAAGAATCAAATTCTATAAATTCTTCGCTAGAATCTATAAAATCTGGATATTGGTAACTTCAATATCATTGGTGACCTTCAGCTAAGATAGACATTGAAGGGTCATTAACTTCGTCCATTAAATATAATAATTTAAAAGATGGGAAAGCTATAAGTATTAATATAAGAGCAGGTGTAATAGTTCATATTAATTCGATTAATGTCAAAACCCACATAGTTTCCTATATGGTTGGACTATATCATACCTTTATAAAAAGGTTTCCACGTGTAGTCTCTGAGGATCCTACTCAGTAATAAGTCTTAATAGACTTAAATATATACTTTTGGTTCCCTGCTGATAATCCATTGTTATATCCATTAAGATTTTCACTATACAAGTACTTAAGGCTTTAGGAGTTTCCAGCATATAGTGGAATTTTATTCAGAGTTTTTCTAAGTTAATACTGGATAGTACCAGAAAATTTATATCTATCTTTGAATAATTGACCTGAATTCATATATCTTATAATAGTGCTTCCACTTATATCTAAAAATTTACCTGCTCTTCTAGCTGAAATAAAACTACCTATTAATTTAAATCCTTCTGAGGAACACTTTTCATATATATGAACAGGGTTACCTCTTACAGCACTCATTTTTAATTTAGTTTCTTCAGTATGAATTCTCCCTAATGCTTTTTGTTTCATTAGTTCAATAGTAGATTTACTATGAGTTTTACCAAATAAAGGGTTATTTTCTTTGGCTTTTTTTAAACTCATTAATTTTTTAGTTTCTTCTGTGGCAGTACGACCAAATAAAGCTGATTTTTCCTTAACATAAACTCCTTTTAAAGACTTACTAAGGTTTGCCTTATGTTCTTCCGAAAGTTTATGGCCAAGAGAACTTCCTGCTATTTTTAATATATTATATTGAGGATTTAATTTATCAAAGTAATACTGTTCTCTAGTATTTAAATCAGAAATTTCACAGTATTCTAATATTGTTACAGAAAAATTAGAATAACCATATTTAATTAATGCTCTAACAATTCTTAAACTATCTTTAGATTTTAAATAGCTAAGATTAAAATAATTTAGAAATCTATTAGACATATTAATAGATTGTCCTATATAGATATCATTTGTTAATTTATTAGTTCACATATAAATTCCTGATTTATTTTTATTCTCTTTTAATATATCTTTTCTCATCTCCAAAGCATTTTCGTATACTTTAACATGAGATATATTATCTGGAGGATTACTAGATAAAGTACTATAAGTACGTATAAGATTAAATTTTATATTATTATTCTTAGAACACTTTTGAATCGGCACATCTTTACCGTGATTTAAGTATTTGTGTGATATAGGTGCTCTTTTTGCTGCAAAATTTCTTATTATTGAGAAAAGCATTCATCCAACACTAAATAAAATTATCACTAAGTAGTACATAATATTATCATGTAATTCAACTAATCCTTCCATTTGCAATAAACAAATCAAATTTAACTTTCTATTAGTTAATAATATAAAACTTCACTAATTCTCTAAGATTCTTCCTGTATTCATATTAGCTTTAATACTAAAAATTTTTTTTAATCCTTCTTCAGTATGATGAGCTTTATTGCTAATTAATTCTGCTAAATAATAGAAGTCTTTAAAGTCTAAAGCTTTTATTCCTAAGATAGGATATTTAATAAAGAAAGGAATCACTTTTTCAGTTAAGTCAGACGTTTTTGATACTTTGTACACTACTGCGTTTAAAGAATGTTTATAAATTTTTCCACATTCTAAATATTCAGCAATACAAGCCATTAGTTCTTTATCACGAACATGTTGATTGATTTGGAAGATCAATTCAATAACAGCTTTTGAGTTTTCTTTAGCCTTTCTAATTTTAACTCCAAATGAACCTTCTCCACTAGTAAATCCAGCTAGTCATTGAGGATTATTTATTGAGATAATATTTCTCTCAGGTCTCATGACAGGTATGATATCAGGAAAAGCTTCTTTTAATGATTCAGATAAACCATTATTTATAGATGCTCTAATTGCTATAATTTTAAGTAAACCTTCAGGTGTTAAATGTTCTTTGTTAATAAGTAATAAATAAGCTTGTTTAAATAAAGAATAATCTCCAAATTTTTGTGAAATTAATGGATATTTATCAAAATGATCTATAACTAGTTGTAAATCTTTTATAGAAAATACTCTGTATTGTATTGAATCTATACCTTGTGTATAAATCTCACCAACACCGAGATAATTTTTAATAGCTTCCAGTATAAATCTATCTTTTTTATGCAAACCTATACTAAATCTTGGTTTGATTACTCAACCTGATTTAACATTATCACTTTTTGTTATACTTAGAACAAATGAACCTTCTCCGTCAGTAAACCCAGTTAAAAAATTAGGATCTATAATTAAGTTAGTATTGTTTTCTCTGCTATCATTAATAGATGATGTAGAATAGAATTTTATATTATTAGCCAATAGAGTAGTAGGGATTCTGTTCCGATAACTTCTTTCGAAGCCCGTTAGAGTATACCTTAACATTATATTACGAGATATAATGCAATTACCATCTACTCGTTGCTCTTTTACAAACATATTTTCATTTATATTTGATTTAGATCCGCGATTACCCATTTTTCTTTCGATCATCTCTTGGCTTGTTACTATACCTGAGTAATTACTTCAGCCACTCATATATTTTCATATATGGCTTAGTACCAAGAGCTTTAGGGAGTCCCCGGAGTTTGGCAATTTACTCCCCAATAATAAGGATTTCCCAGATCCTTCAGGAAGAGGAGTAGCACTGTCTTGGAAATATATACCTCAAGCAACAGGTGCGTCCATATATATAAATGAATTTAATAAATTTTTCATAAAAAATTATAATATAAAATTTCTAATTATAAATAGAATTGTTTTTTTTATTGTTAGTTTGAACTAACGTCCCACCCACCCATACCCCTAAATAAATAAAAATATTAATATATAATAATTATATATATTTAAAGTTTTTTTTTTGCTTTACTAATAAAACAACTGTAAGCTTAATTAAGCAACGTATAATAAAAGTAAAGACATCATTAAAGCGAATAACGCAGTAGCTTCTGAGAAAGCGAAACCTAATATAGCATATGAGAATAATTGGTTTTTTAATGAAGGGTTTCTAGCAACTCCTAAGATTAAAGCTCCGAATACTACTCCTATTCCTACTCCAGCTCCTAAAACACCTACTGTGGCTAATCCTGCTCCTAATATTTTTGATGATTGTAACATAATTTTTTTATAATGTTAAAAATAAAAATATCGTATATTGTTGTATTTTTAAATGTTAGAAATGTAAATTTCACAAAATAAATGGTAAATTTTTTATTGGTTTCGCTTTGCCTGTTACCATATTATTAGTTTTATAGAATATGGTGAACTCTGCAAGCTAATAAATTCTTTTTTTTTTTTTAAGACAATAAGCCTTATTTATTTTCAATAAAAGTATTAACAAATTTTTTAGATTTGTTGAAATATTCGTAAGATTGTCTACTATCTATTTTTAAAGCACTTTTACCTAATTCAAATACGAATCCTATTGTAATAATGAATGTGAAGATTAACATTATTATTAATCCATATATACCATTTTCATAAATACTCATACCATAAGGGTATATTAGTAATATTTCTAAGTCAAGAAGAAGATATACTAAAGCAAAAATAAAGAATTTTACTCCGAATTGACTTCTATTTTGTCCAAGGAAACTATGGAAACCACATTCAAATATACTATATTTTTCTTGATAAGGATTATGAGGAGCTAAAATAAAATTAAGAGCTAAAAATAATATAGCTATAATAGATACAATAATAAAAAGTAATGTAACACTGCTCATTTAACCATTAAATAAGATTTGTACCAATATGGTACCCATGCTTAGTCATTCTTGGTTCATAAATATGAATAATAAAATTATAAGTGTTATAGTAGATATAACAAAAGCCAGAGGGCTTGATATAACTATATTATTATATTTAAAGTTTACATTTTTAATTACTGTTTTATTACTATTTAATACATTACCTTTTAATACTAAATTTTCTAATAAAGTATTAACTTTATAATCAGGTAAACTAAAGAACATTTCTTTTATTATACCTAAATAATAAACTCCACCTATAACACTAGTTGTTATAGCTATTAAAGATAAGAATATTAAACCTTTATCTAAAGCAGCACTTATTACCATCTGTTTTCCGAAGAATCCTATTAAAGGTGGTACACCTGCAAATGAGAAGATAGTAATAGCTAAACTTATGGCTAATAAAGGATTAATATAATAATAACCTTTTAATTGATTTATTAATTGTATTGGAGAGTTGTTTTTATCCATTAATTCTTCATGTTCTTTGTTTTCACTAGTATAATAGTATAATGAAATACCTATAGCAATTAATATCATAAAGGCATTTAAATTACTTATAATATACTGAGTTAAATAGAATATAAGTGCTTGAGTAGATTCAACACTTGATATACCTAAAACTAAAAGCATAAATCCAACATGAGAGATTGTACTGTAAGCAAACAATCTTTTTATTCTAAATTGAGTTAAACCTACTACTGTTCCTACTATTAATGAAAATAAAGAACTTATTAATAATATAAATGTTCAGCTCATTTCAGTAAAGCTGTTATTAGTGTAATATACTAATTGTAATAATAATATAAATATAGAAACTTTAGCTATAAGAGCTACAAAAGTAGTTACTATTGTAGGTATAGCGTCATAAACATCTGGTGATCAGAAATGGAAAGGTGCTGCACTTACTTTAAATAAGAATCCTATTGTAAATATAACTAAAGATAAATTTATATAATAAGGTTTGTATCATAAATCAGTAGAACTTATATCGCTTATACTAGTTATAATATATAAACCATCTAAGCTAGTACTTCCTGAATTAGCATATATTAAACCTGTTCCTAACAGGATAAAACATGAACTTAATCCTCCTAATAGGAAATACATTAATCCTCCTGTAGTAGATAATTCTGAATTTCTATATATAGTACTTAATATATATAAACCGTAACTTTGTAGTTCTATGGCTAGGAAAATAGAAACTAAATCATTAGTTGACATTAAGAATATAGCCCCTGTAATTATGAATAATAATATTAAAGGGTATTCTGTTATTTTGAATTGTTCTCCCATTTTATTTATAATTTTAGTATTATAATATACAAATTTATTTAATACTAAATCTTTTAAAGATGAATATTCTGATACTCACACTTTTCTAGGGTAAAAACTAGTTAATGTTAAAATCAATATACTAACTATAAATAAGAAAATATGGAAAATTTGTGTAAGATTTGTAATTAACAATAAACCTCCATGTAGACCGATACCTTTAGTTACTACAGTTAAAGAAGCTATATCATTTAAAATACAATAAATTAAAATTAATATGGCAATTCTATTATATAGAATTGATATATCACGTCTGCTATTGACGGCATTAGAAAGTAAAAGAGATAAAATAGATATTATTATCATTGGATAAATTATATTATGAGGTAAACGAAGAACTTGATCTTATCCATCTTATAAAAAATAATCTTATAAGAGTATTTTTAGATTCGGATGTTCGTATCTTCGTAATTATAAATTGTATATTTATACAGCCTGAGGAGAGAATCGAACTCTCATCTTTAATGTATGAAATTAAGGTTTTAACCGTTAAACTACTTAGGCTTTTAATCCACATTTTTTATTACTTCCATCTCAGGAGTAGTGGCTTCGCCAACAAAGTGGATTAAATTGTCCATTTTAAAAGACTATTTTATAAATAATTATTATTTGTATTTATATTGTAAAAAATGGGAGGATACCCTGGCTCGAACAGGGAACTTACTGTGCCACATACAGTCGCTCTACCGATTGAACTATATCTTCCTTTTTCTACCTCTTAAAGGAGGATTAAGTGGTAATTCGAATACTCATTAGTAAATACCAAAAATTTATGACTTACCTATTGACCATATGGTAGCACATAACCTAGAAAATTAGCCTATAACATACCTATTTAAGGTCATCATTTGTATCCATGGCTGAAAATAATCAATTTTTATTTGACCATTGAATACAAAGATTATTTGTGTAAGTAGCCTAAACAAAGCCTACTCTGTATACAAACTAACTTTATTACGTGCAAGCATGCATACCAGTAAATAAATAGATTTTTATGCTGGAGTGATTCGAACACTCATTAGTAAATACCAAAAATTTATGACTTACCTATTAGTCAACAGCATATTTGAGATTAAGGTTATATAAAGATCCTCTTAGATTATTATCTTCAGATACAAGATTTCCCTTAATCCCTCTGATATAGGGAGGGTTTTTTCCGGTCAATATAGAAATTTTTGTGTATTATTTCATAATGAATCTTTATTTCTAGGAAGTCTTGTAATTAATGCTTTATCTTTTAAAGGCTTATTAGCAATTATTGAGCTTTATTGCTAGATACTGCGTTATCAGCTTTAATGATGTCTTTATTAAAAAAGAGACAGTATTCTTTATACAGATAACAAGACTTGAACTTGTATGAGTATTAACTCATTCGTACCTAACACGAACCTGTCTTCCATTCCAGCACATCTGCTTATAATGAATACTTTTATATTTATAATAATACCCTTTACTATTTTTAATAACATTAAAACAATTTTCATATTTTATATGTAGGCGTAGTCTAGGAGCAAGAAAAATGATTTGATTCTTTACGGTGTTAACCAATAAATTATTAAGTTTTCTGTCTACCGATTCCAGCACCCAGGCAATTTAGGGCTAAAGTGACTTGAACACTTATAAGTACTGTTAAAGGATACAAGATAACTCACAATACCTAGCCACGAAAAAGATGTGCTACCAATTACACTAAAATCAAATAATATAAAATACATTACTTTATTTAATCTAGAATATGTGCCAATAAACTATTTATATTCATTCCATCATTACTATTAACATCATTATGTATTTAATTATAATAAAGTATCATATAGTTACATTAATATAACTATATATATATAGTAGGACTTGCAGGATTCGAACCTACATTTTAATGATTAAAAGTCATACGCATTCACCATTATACTAAAGTCCCTGCCCGTGGTAAGACTTGAACTTACAACCAAAATCGCTTCAAGATTCTGCTCGACCAATTGAGCTTCACGAGCTTGTGTGGAGATACCAGGAATTGAACCCGAATTAACGATATGCAAAATCGCAGTTTTACCAATTAAACTATATCCCCTTTTGTTTACAAAGTTGCATACACATATTTTATGTTTTTAATTATAAAATTTATGGTAATACTACTTTATACAAATAAATTTACCTGAGGAGTGACTCGAACACCCACGAGATTACCTCAGAAAAGCTTAAGTTTTCACTGTCTACCGATTCCAGCACTCAGGCAATTTAGGGCTAAAGTGACTTGAACACTTATAAGTACTGTTATGAGCAGTATGCTTTACCGATTAAGCTATAACCCTTTATACTAAATAATAGTTACTAAAATTTTTTATGAATATACCAGCTATAAGGAAGGTACATTTTTAGTCATAAAAAGCGAACTATTGATATAAAATTAATACATCATATAATAATATATTAAATAAATAAACGCGGATACAGGACTTGCACCTATATCTTTCGGGCATGAACCGAATATGTTTCTATTACACTAACCCGCTTAGACTAGGCAGGATTCGAACCTGCGATGGTAGCATCGAAAGAGCTATGTCGTAACCACTTGACTACTAATCCTAATTAGCCCACTGTAAGTATCGCGCTTACTTCAATTGATTACAAAACAATTGCATTACTTTTATGCTAAGCAGGCGAAAATTGATATATATATAAATAGTTATTTATTAAATTAGTACTTTATTCTTGAAAATCTCTTGATTCTTACGGATAAAGCCTATAATTATTTCGTAATAATATTTTACGCATATTTAAGAAATATCTTAAGATAAGCTTCGTGCCTATATGCTTTCAGCACTTATCCTTAACTAACTTAGCGTTCCTGCCGTGCTTATGCTATATATTTATCTTAGTGAGAGAAACATCCCATGTATAAAAATACAGATATATATATAAATATATATATTGAATATTGGGCACATAAACAACAGGTAAACCATAGATTAGTAACCATCGTTTAACCTTTCAGCTAAACTCTTCTTGTTCCTTTCGTACAAAAGTTTGTTCTTATTATATTCTAATTCCCCCTAGAAGATAGAAACCATACTGTCTCACGACGTATTTAACCCAGCTCATGTAACTTTTTAATCGACGAACAGTCGCACCCTACATAGTTCCTGCATCCATGAGGATAAGTTAAGCCGACATCGAGGTGCCAAACCGCGCACTCATTTTGTACACTCTTGCGCAAATTAGCCTGTTCTGTATGTTATCATATTTTTATATTTCCATTTCTTTAAAAATGGTTCAGACTATGTCTTCATTTTTATTTTTACATATTTTAGATTTTTCCTTAATATTTATTTACCACTTATTCATCCTTTAACTGCAAACGCTCCAATTCTACGCTTTGATTGAGATAATGTATAAGTCATATTAGATTTAGAGTTTCCTCTAAATAAGACTGAACTTAAACGTTTGAAAGAAGAATCTACATTTTTTAACCCACCTTTTCATTTTAATGAGTAAATAGATCTATCTGCTCTATAACGTTTAGTTAATCTTCCTTTAACTTCTAATCTTATACCTCCCATATTTTTATAACCTATGGAATTGTATATTAGATTATGAATTTTTTTATTCTCTGTATCGTTTTTATCAGTATTAGTTGTATTATTTATATTATTTAATAATTTATCTAAATTAATATTATTTAAATTAGAAATTATATTTAAATCTTTATATTTATCTAAGTATAAATCAATATTTTTCTGTCCTTTTACTAAAGTTCTTTCTTTTATTGTATTTATTTTAGGTAAATATGCTCTATTTAATATACTAAACATACTTTTTATATAATTCATTCTCTTTTTTTTTAATTTTAATGCTAAAGCATTAGTGAAAAGATCTGTATTATATGCAATAGATTTTAGATTTATTATATTATATTCTATTTTTTTTCCTATTATTTTATTTAATATATTACTTAATTTAGGTAAAAATGTTAAGTTATTAAATTTATATTGATTAAGAGAATACATTAAATCATACTTTCTTAATAATTTTAAATGTGTTCTTCAATATTTACTAATAATTACACTTCAAATTTTTCTTAAATAAAGATCTTTTAATTTTATAAATTTATTTAAATATTCTAATCTATAATTTAAAAATCCTTTTTTAGTCATTTTATTACCTCCATTTACTGATAAAAATTTATATTCATCTTTATGATTATTTATTATATCATAAATATTAGATACATTATTTTTATATAATAATAAATAACGTCTTATTAAGTTTTGACTTATTTTTTTATTTATTTTTAAATATTTTTTTTTTAAGATTTTTTTTTCTCTATTTACTGTAAATAAAGTAATTATCGCTTTATTATTTGTATGTTTAATTTCAGCGTTACTTACATAAATTTTTCTTAAGAATGTACGTCTTCTTCTAAGTAATATAAACTTTCTAGATCCTACGTATTTATGATCTTTAAAATATAAATTAAAATAACTTTGAATTATTTTATTAATATTTACATCATTAGAAGGTATATTTTTCAACATATTCTTATTATAGCTATAAATAGTATTTTTTCATTCTTTAGAAAAAGAAGGTAAATATTTTATTTTTCCTATATCTCCTACTTTTTTTCTTAAAGCAATTGTTTTAGGATTATTATTTAAATTGTTATTAAATATTTTCATATTAAGATTTTTTCTCATTATAATTTTGTTATAATTAATTCATTTTACTTGTTTTTTTTAAAATATGTCTAATAAAAATGTTGGGTAGTATTAAAGGATTATTGTGTATTGCATATCACTCACCTTATAGTCGTTGAACGTTTTTATCTTATATATATGCTAAGATAAACTTCGCTTCAAGTTTACTATCATTATTAGTAATTCTTGAAATTTACCCAATTTATATTAATAATTTTATAGAAGCGTGCTTAGCAAGCCCACGTAAATAAAATATTAAAGGACAAACATCCCTAGCGTAGCTTTTCCAATAATCCAAGATCTTTCCTTGTGGCATCTTGTGATCCTATGCCCTGCTTACGCAACTGTAAGATTTGTCGATAATCAAACAGTAAGGCAAGATTAAGCCGTTGAGCTTTTTAGATATTAAACACATAACTATTATAAATAATAGCTAGAAAATATTAGAAAACTTCATAATATTCTCAATTATCTCTAATTTCTATATAGTGAAAATCTTACCTAATCTTAAATATATATACATAAAATGCAAATATATTTAATTTTATACGATTAAAAATAGTTAAACTACTCAAAATAGCAAACAAAATAATTATAAATTTTTAGACACTCCTGTTTACTCTTTACAGGGTCTGTGCCCCACATAAACTGTCCCCTAGCGATAGTTCCTTACCAAAGGGTACTTACTAATTTTAAAAATAAATAAGTTGAATTAGGTTGATTTACTAAAATGAGCTATAAATTAAAATATGTAACCCAGCATAAGCTAGGCCCATAAAATTAACTATAAATTACTCATAATCCTAAACCAATTCATTCATATGAAAAAAGAATAAAGGTTTCTCATTGTCATGTTTGTCAATTACCTTATATTCTGAAAATCGTTTATCATACTCTATAATTAGTGACAGTAAAGCTGCATAGGGTCTTCTCGTCTAACTAGAGGTAAGCTGTATCTGCACAGCTATTCCAATTTCACTGAGTCAATCATAGAGACAGCTGTTGTATCGTTACACCATTCATGCAAGACCGCATTTAACGGCCAAGGCATTTCGCTACCTTAGGACCCTCACGTTAAGGCCGCCTTTAACCGGGGTTTCCGTCCACATCAAATATTAGTATATTCAATTATGTCTGTTAACCAGCCGGCACCGGGCAGATATCACACTTTATACTTAGATTTTTAATCTTTCAGCAAAGTGCTGTGTTTTAATTAAACAGTCGTACAACATTATTTCATGCTTCTTCCTCTTTACTTGATATTCATCAAGAATAATGAGCCCTCCTTATTCCGAAGTTACGGTAGTCAATTTGCCGAGTTCCTTTATGATTGTTAGCTCATTTACGCCTTCGTATTCTCTACTAGCTTACTTGTTTCAGATTCTAGGTACGGTTATTTTATTTGTTATTAAATAACAAACATATTACTATTTTTCCAGCACATTTTGCACCAAAATGTTGTTTTTAGTAATAAAGATTTTCTCATCGTTTAAATCTTTAGATTATATAAACTTAGAGGCCGTTACTTAATTACATCCATAAGCTTAAGGCGGAAAATTTTCTTTTAGTTACTCATGTCACCATTCTCACTTGAGTTAAATACTATAATTTTATTTAAAAAATAAAACTCATACTTTAGCTCAACGTTCTGCTACCCCATTTAATTACAATAAACATATTTATTATAATATATTATGGACAAGGTTTCGGTATATTGTTTAGATCCGTTATATTTTCGACGCTTTTATAATTTAACAAGCGCTCTGTTACGAGGTCATAAAATTATGGCTGCTTCTAAGCCTATCTCCTTGTCGACTTAAATAAAAACCTTCTTATTTTCACTTAACAAATAATTTAGGAACCTTAACTCTTGTTCTGGGCTGTTTCCCTTTCGACATACAACCTTATCATTCTATGTCTGATAGTTTAATATATATCTTTGCCATTCCGAGTCTACATACTCACTGATAAAATCTTCATGATCCCCCAATTTGTACAATATAAAACATTGAATGTCTTGTCTGAGATTAAATTCTGTACCTGCTAAGATATTTACTTAAACTGCCTACTATTATAGGTTTCGCAGAAAACCAGCTATCCTAGTCAGTGTTGTCTTTCACTACACCTACCACAGTTCTTCCGAGATTTTTGCTACAATCACCGGTTCGGACTTTTATAATCCTGACTATGGTAAAATCACCAGGCTTCGGGTCTAACTTTAGACACTAATCGTTATTTTAACGTTCGGTTTAACTACGTGTTATCTCGCATCTAACGTTAACTTGGTGACCCATTATGCAAAAGGTACGTTCTTTATTTCGAACTGCTTATAAAACTACTATTTTTATTTTATTTCCCTCATGGTACTTTTCACTATCGCTTATGTATTATATTTAGCCTTTGAGGAAGGTTCCCCATAATGTTTAAACAGTTTTGAACCGTTTTACTTATTAGACTTCTCTACTTTCGCTCACGCTATTCATAGAATCTCTTTTGATTTATTTTCCTAAAGTTACTAAGATATTTCAATTCACTTCGTTTATTATAAAATTTCTCTTAGAGTTCATATAATTATAGGATAAATATCCTATATATATAAATAATTCTCTTTAATACATAGCTTAAATTCCATAATAGTTTCTTTATATACTTATATATTTATAAGTAATAGTTATATATCATTAATTTTTGTAACCAAAGTTCTTATTTCAATATTTCTATTTCCATCTTATCCATTGAGGTTAAGGAAAAGGTAAAATATATCACTATTGAACTTCATATCTAAATTGATACGTATGGTTAATCATACTATATTTCTAATAGTTCTAAAATTCGGATTATTATGATTCGAACATAACTGGTTCCCGACCCAAACGAGATGCCTATCCTCCCGGCCCTAATCCGGTGTTATCTTCATTTTATATGCTATTATTAATAGATATCGGTTATAATTATTTCAAGAGTACTTGGGTTTGAACCAAGAATTTGAAGGTTGAAGCTTCCTATTTTTCCAATTAAACTATACTCTTATATTAGACAGAGAATATCCGATTCGAACGGATGTAGCTATTAAAAACCTAGTAAAACTCAAACTTACCGCCTTAAACCACTCGGCCAATTCTCTTTTTATGTGAAGCTGTATCCCTAAATCTAATTTCTAAGCCTCCGTATCCCAAAGGGATACTAGCGCAAGCTATAATTGATATTTTTTTTTAATGGGATAGAAGCACTAATATTATTTAGCTACACTTTAATTCCTCAGCGGATCGAACGCTGATAATATTCTTATCAAAAATACACTTTACCTGTTAAGTTAAGGAATTTTATGATACTCCTTAGTAGCAAGGAATAAAAACGTACTTACATATTCATTAATCTTTATGTTAATTGGGCTATGAAGTAAGGAATGCCATATCAGGCCTTCTGACATTCAAATTGAATCATAGTCTTTATATATGCTGTTATTTCATATAGATGTGTAACTTACATCCTGAGATTTATTAATTCAGATTCAGCTATAGATTTCGCAGAAAACCAGCTATCCTAGTCAGTGTTGTCTTTCACTACACCTAGAGAATAGTGCTTTATTAACTGATTATAAATAGGCTAATCAATCCCGTGCAACTTCCACTACACGAACCATATAAAGTCGAAATATAATTTTGCTAATCAACCTATAGCTGGTTAAACATGCATAGCACAATAGATTAAGGAAGTAACCTCCTTATTTATAATTTAGCTTTACATTAGTGGCGTGCCTGTTACACAATAAAACTAACATTTTATTAATAGAATTAAATAATTTTGAGCAATAAAGGATTTGAACCTTTAACATTTTGTGTGTAAAACAAACGTTCTACCATTGAACTAATTCCTCTATTACGTTCTTGTTTTATAGTTACGATTATAGCTCCTACCATTGCTAATAATAGAATAAAACTAGCCATGAATAGTCACATATTGTAAGAAGTATATAAGATATTACCTATTGTAGAGATATGACTAGTTTCAGCCATGTTTCCATCTCAACTATTACTAGTTACGAACATAACATTAGCTGTATTTATATCTATATTTTTACTTATATGAGTAATTATATCATTATATTTACTTGTTGGTAAATAATATATTATATTACTTAATTTATTGTTATAACTATTTATAATAGCTATAGAATAAGGTAATAATTGGAATAACGCATAATTTAATAATATTGTTATAAATAATGCTAAAGGAATACTATTTATATTGTTACTTTGTAATTCACTTGTTCTTATATTAATTAACATTAGAATGAACAAGAATAATATAGATACAGCTCCTATATAAACTATTAAGTAAGAAAAACCTATAAAAGTTAATCCAGATAATATTAAATAAACAGATATAGAAGCAAATAATCCTATTAATGATAATAATGACGCTATAGGGTTTTTATTTACTATAACTGCTATACCAAATAATAGTGCTATTACACTTAAAATATCTAAATATTCAATTGTATATCCACTAGATAGAATATCATAAATGGCAAATAATTGATTCATTATTTTATTTTTAATTTAACCTAATAATAGGAATAATGTGTTAGCCGGAGGCTACGAATATCGAATAATATATAGCTAATTTACTAATTTGCTAGGGTGCACCCTAATAAGTAAATTATGAATACGGATAGTCAGACTTGAACTGACACACGCCGAGTGGAAATCGGAAAGTCTACCATTAACCTATGTCCGTTTTTATAGCCTTTTTATTTATTTATTATTTTTTAATAATAAATTATTACGATTTGGCTATAATTTTTCTAAAATCCTCTTTTAGGAAAATAGAATTTTTATTAAGATCCTCAATAGTACATAGATACGTATAAGAATAATCAAACTACGTCTACAAAGTGTCAGTATAATATTCCAGCTTCGTAACCAAGATGATGGTGATCTGTTAAATGGTATGCCATGATTCTTCATAATGCAACACCTATAAAGATAGTACCTATTATAACGTGGAATCCGTGGAAACCTGTTCCAAAGAAGAAACATGTTCCAAATACACCGTCACTTATTGTGAATGAAGAAACGCTATATTCTATTCCTTGGAATAAAGTGAATATTAAAGCTAATATTACTGTGAAGATAGTTCCGTATAAAGCTCCTGATCTGTCTCCTTTTATTAAACTGTGGTGAGCAAAAGTAATTGTAGCACCACTAGATAATAATATAACTGTGTTTAATAAAGGTAATTCGAAAGGATTTACAGGTTCTATACCCATAGGTGGTCATTGAGCCCCTAATTCAACTGTAGGTGTTAAAGCACTATGGAAGAATGCTCAGAATATTGCTAAGAAGAATAAAGCTTCAGATAATATGAATAATATTACACCTAAGTTTAATCCTTTTTGAACAGCTAAAGTGTGGTTTCCTAAGAAAGTCGTGAAATGTCAAATATATCTCTATACTTGTCGGACTATATCTTAATTAATAGGTTGTTAATTACGAACGTATTAATTTTTCACGTTTAGTCTCTGAAGGTCCTAGGAAATATTTATCCGTTCCCTAGTCCCCTGCTGATCATCCTTAAATAAGGGTTTTCCAGCAATTGGTGAAATTTAAAGAAGGCACTTTCTTCTTATTATAATTTATTTATTAAAGTTTTGATTTTTAATCTTCCTTCTACCGAAAGATGTTCTTTTAATATGATCATATTATAAACTATTTCTCATTTTTTAAAATCATTTAATTTATTACCTATTAACGGGTATTTATTAAAATAATCAACAAGAGATTTAATATTATTTACAGATGATACAGATAAAGATAATCCTACTGAATTTTTAGCTGTTGTATAACTTTTTAAATTACAAGATAAAAAAGAAGCCAACTCACTCATTATGGGTTCCATAGAAGTAGATGTAGATTTATCATATGCACGTTGATCTAATCTGAATTTTAGTGAAATGTTTTCACTGACAGATCTTTTACGAGTTTCGGATTTCTCTTTACTTTCTACATATTTAATACCAAAATGCCCATCTGCTTCTGTAAAACCTGTAAATCAATAATTATTAAGAAAATTAGATTTGTCTAACAAGCTTTCAGCTATATTTAAAGAATATTTAGTGTTAATGAATTTTATTGTATCATTTAGTCTTTTATTTTTAGGAGTTCTTAATTTACCATGTATTAAATTTATGAAATGTATAATACCTTTTATATCACCAATAATATAACGAATTACATTACCTGAAATTTGAAAACGTCCTATGTTTCCTAATTCTGATTGTATAAAAGCATACATTCCTAAATTCTCTTTATGAGAAGTAAAAACTATTCTAGGATTAAGTATTCTATTTAAAGTAGTATTACCTAATGATGGAAGAGATATATGACCATCTCCTTCTAAAAGACCGGCTAAATAATAACCTAAATTATCTTTATCTGTAAAAACATGAATATTATTTTGATTTTTATAATCAATTAAACTTTTATTAATTTCCTCTAAAGGAATTACTTTTGCAATATTTAAATTATAATAAGTAAAACTGGATCTACCTTCTGATACTATGTCTCTGAATCATAGAGCCATTGATGAGATTACTGTAAATAAGGCTATAAAGAAGAATATATAGCTATTATTGAAAAGATGCATAGATAATGCTCCATTTACAGTTAAGTTAAATAAAGATATACTTGTGTATAAAGGTCACGGTGAAGGTGACACTAAATGGAAAGGATGATCTTGAAAATTACTTCTAGTTAAAGTTGTCATTTATATCAATAAAAAAAATATACAGCTTCATGCATTTATTTAAAAGCCCCTAAGATGAATCGAACATCTATTAACGCTATTAACAGTAGCGCGCTTTACCATTAAGCTATAGAGGCAATTCGGAAAAGAGGTGATTTGAACACCTAAATGTTAAAAACATAGCACGTAGCAAGTGCCTTACCCTACCAAATGGAAGACTTTTCCTATAACGAATTAGATCAGAATCGAACCGACATCTATTTCCGTGACAAGGAAATCCTTTACCTAATTAAGTTACTAATTCTAATAATATTCGCTCTACTAGAACAATAAATATATTATTTTTATCCTTCGGCTAAGCCTAGAATTGTCCTTTAATCTCTTTTAATAATTTATTATTAAAAAACAATAAATAGAGATACGTAGCCTGAGGCTACAGGCATATATTATAAATTTACTTATCTTTAAGATAAGTGATTAGGAGACAAGAGATTCGAACTCTTAAAAGCAATAGCTATTGAGTTTACAGCTCAACCCTTCTTACCAATAAAGGAACCCTCCTTTATATAATATAAACCAATATATTATATAATTAAATTATTGTTAATATTAATCAATCCCGTGCAACTTCCACTACACGAACCGTATTTCGACTTAACACTAATTAGAGCCACACATACGAAGATTCCCAATAATAGAATATAAAACCTACGTGTTTTTTTTACTGATTATTAAGAAAGCAAACTTATTGCGCATGCTCTTTTCAGCATGTGACGAGTGGTTAGTACCAATCCAAGGTTAATTCACCGTGACATGGTGATTCACGATTACTAGTAATTACTTATTCATATAGTCGAATTTCAGACTACAATCCTTAAAATTTATATCCTGTTTTTTGAGATTAGCTTAAATTCACATTTTTGCATCTCTTTGTCCAGGCGTATGTGGCACGTCTATAGCCCACAATATCAAGGCCATGATGACTTGTCTTTGTCCCCTTTTTCTTTCCAAATTCCAGGATCAAATGCTTTATCGTAAAAATAAAAAAATAAAGCCAGGGATTACGTTAATTACATGGAAACCACAGTTTCACAACATTAACTGAAAACAGCCGTGCAACTCCTGTAAAATATTCAAATTGTGGTAAGGTTTTTCGTGGATCATCGAATTAAACAACATACTTCACTACTGGTGTCAGAAACGGTCTAGTGATTTCAGTTCCTGCGTTGCCACATTACTCTTGAGGTGAAATGCTTACACTTTCATTTATAGACCAAATAATGTTTAATATTTAATTTAAAATTATAATATTAAATCTTAATCTAACCTATGGCATTCATCATTTACTGCAAAGACTACTTGGGTATCTAATCCTGTTTGTGCTCTGTGCCTTCGTCCTTTAACGTCAGTTTTCACATAGAGGGCTGCCTTCGCCTTTACCGAGTCCCTTTGGTATCATAGAATTTCATCTCTCCTCCTCAAGTACTGCCCTCTTACATAAAACTCTAGTCAAGTACTAACATTTTAGAAGCTATATTGACCGTCTAGGTACCCTTTAAACCTAATTAAGATGAATAACACTAGTCTCTTACGTATTACCGCGACTGCTGGCACGCAATTAGTCAAGACACGATATATATACTGTCATTATCAATATATAAACAAAGCTTTATTCAATTTTAATACAATCCTATAGATCATACTCAAAGATATGATCAAAATAGGACTTGCCACTTCTCCAAGTTGCCAGTTCAGCCGTTAGGCCATTGACCAAAATTCCTCACTGCTGTACTAACTTGCATTGGGGTTTTTTCAGACCCAATGTGGTCGATCAACCTTTCAGCTTCGACTACGAGAGTTTTAGGCTAGTTAAGCCATCACCTTAACTACTACCTATCCCGAAGATATTTATTGTCCTCTTAAAGCGGGAATTTTTAGTTTCCCTTTATTTATTATGAAGGATCTACCTCCACTTTAAGGCCGGCGAAGAATATCTATATACTCACCTGTACACCACTTTTTAATTAAAAAAATTAAAACGTTCGATTAGCATGTGTCAAGCACTTGGACAGCATTCAATCAGAGCCATCACCAAACTCAACTATTCATTTAATGTAAATTTCTTTACATCACTATAAGATCTAAAATTCTTGATAAATTTTATAATATAAGGATAGTAATAAACTATATAATGTTATATATTTTTTTAACTATTCTAATTTAAATTATAATTGTTCGCTATTTTTTTTTTTTCAATAATTAACTATTTTTCTTTAATTTCTATAATTTTATTTTATAATTTTCATTCTTCCTTCAACATTTCTGCTAATGGATAGATTTTTATTGTTGGTATAATTTTCCTTAATTACTATTTACTTTCACTTAATATTTATATATATTAAACATTTATCTAGGCACAACTTTTGCTGCAATCTGAAATATGTATGTTTAATCATTTTTATTAATGTAAATCTAATCTGTCTTTTATGTAAGAACTAGATAATACAACAAACACTGTCTAAGATGAATCGAACATCTGCTTCGTTTTTTTTTATAACGTACTCTTCCATTAAGTTATAGACGTTTATATACATTTAAAGGTATAAATGTATAAAAAAGTATAATTTAAGTCCAATTCTGGTTGTCTTTATTTTACTTTTAATGGGCTTATATCATAAATAATAAAATATTTATAATATTAATGTAAATCTAATCCGTCTTTTATGTAAGAACTAGATAATACAACGAAAACTTGAGCTTGGATAAATGCTATAGCAAATTCTAATCCTGAGAAAGCTATAATAAACACTAAAGGTAATAAACCTAAAACGAAGAATATAATTCCTGAATTCATTATATTGTAAACGAAACCGCTTAAAATACTTAATAGCATGTGTCCAGCTGTTATATTAGCTGCTAATCTAAGACCTAATGAAACGTTTCTTGCTAAGTAAGAAATTAATTCAATAGTAACTAATAATGGTAAAAGAGCTAAAGGACATCCGGCTGGTACTAATAATGAAAAGAATTTTAATCCGTGTTTTTGGAATCCTAAGATTGTTGCCCCTAATACTATTGTGAAACTAAGAGCAAATGTTAAGGCAAAGTGACCTGTAGATGCGAAGCTATAAGGTATCATTCCAATTAAATTATTTATTAATATAAATACAAATAGAGTGTAAATAAATGGGAAGTAGATTTGTCCACTTCTAGCGTTTATTTGATTTGTAACTATATTATGTATTGTTACGTATAAAGATTCTTGAGCTATAGATCAGTTATTACTAACTAATTTGTTATAGTTTGTAGCTACTAAGCTTAAGATTATTGTTATTAAGGCTCCTATGATTAAGTAGAATCCTATATTTGTTAAAGATAAGTGTAAATTACCACCTAAAACTTCTAAGTTTAATATGTCTCTTATTTCGAATTGATCTAAAGGACTTCTTATTTCTGTAAATAAATTTTGATTTAAAAACATTTAGTAGTATATGTTACTACTATTATATATATTTCTTTAAATAACTGAATATCTGCAAATAAAAATAAATATATTATTTATTCTTTTACATAAAAAATTTATCCTTGCGACTGAGTCTTAAAAAAAAAAATAGTTTTTTATGAGTAGTACTCAGTGTTGGGTTAATAAATATAATTAAATAATTATATTATATTTTATTAATAAACATACGTGATAAAAATAAACGTACTATTCTTGGTAATATGTATTTAGATAATATGAATAATAGTATTACTATTATTGAAAATGCAAATACTATTTCGTTCATATAATAAAAAGGTGTTAATTGTGGCATATTTATCTTTCTTTATTATTATGTAATACGTGTTTTTTATTTAAAATAATAACCGTAATTTAGTAAAATCATGTAATTTATATCATACACTATATATTAAATTATTCATAGAATAATCTAACGCGTTAATTAAAAATGGATATTAAAATTAATAAATTTAATCCATTTATAGGGTTTTAGCTTTATCCTTTGGATTAGCAGCACACCCACAAATTCCATCTAAGATGAGTCGAACATCTACTTCGTTTTTTTTATAACGTACTCTTCCATTAAGTTATAGACCTTTATAGACATCATAAATGTCTATAATTATTACTAAGCATTCTAATTAAATTATTTTAGTATTAATTACTATAAACTTAGATACTTTTGAGCTATATAATTGTATAACCTTGTAAAGATACAATTAATATATTATACACTGTAAAGTACATTAGTCATAGGATAATGTAATACGTCTAATATTAAACTAGGGTATATACCGAATATTATAGTGAAAACAACTAATATAAATAATATTAAGAATTCTCTTTTATTTACATCAAATACACTTTCTTCTAAGAATCTAGTAAATGAACCACCGAATGATACACGATTAAATAGATAAACTGAATAAGCTGCAGAGAATACTATAGAAGAACAAGCAAATACTCCTAATACTGGTAATCTTTCAACAATGCTATATAATGACATAAATTCTCCTATGAAATTTAAAGTTAATGGTGTTCCACAATTACCTAAAGTTAATATAAAGAATAGTATTCCTAATATAGGCATTAATTGTGCCATACCTCTGTAGAAATAGATAGATCTAGTACCAGTTCTATCGTATAATACACCTCCTGCGCAAATAAATAGACCACTAGAAACAAATCCGTGAGCTAAACCTAATACTATAGCACCTTCTAGACCTTGGATAGTATTACTAAATACTCCTATTAAATAAACAGCAGCATGACATACAGAACTATATGCTATTAATTCTTTTACATCAGTTGTTCTTATTGTACTAAAACTAGCATATATTATTGTTATAACAGCTATAGTATAAATTATAAAAGTATAATCTAAACAAGCTTTAGGTAACATAGGTAACATTAATCTAAATATACCATATAGACTTAATTTTAATACAATAGCGGCTAAAACTATACTTCCACCTAAAGGTGATTCAACGTGAGCCTTTAATAATCAACCATTTAAAAAGATTGTAGGTGTTTTTACAGCAAAAGCTATAAATATACCTAAAAATAAGAATACTTGAGTTTTATATTCAAAATTTAGTTTAAATAATGTATCAAAGTCTGTACTTCCCATAGTAGATGAAGTACTTAAAATAGATAATAACAAGAATAATGATCCTCACAATGTATATAAGAAGATATAATAACTAGCACTTACTTTGTTATCTGAACCAAATATTCCTATTAATATAAATAAAGGAGGTAATATACTTTCGAAGAATATATAGAATATCATTATATCTAATGCTAAGAATACAGCTAATAACAATGTTTCTAATAATAACATTATTATTAAATAAGATTTAACATTTTCTTTTATAGAATCTCAATTAGATAATAATGCTATAGGCATTATCATGGTTGTTAATAATACAAAATATATTGATATACCGTCTACACCTAGATAGATATCAAAAGATTGTAGACTATAATGCTCTTGTACAAATTGAAATTGATTAGTACTACTATTAAATAATGTAAATATAACTAAAGATATAATTAAATTTATTACACTAGTAGCTAATGCTATAGTTTTTGTATAAACCACTGAGCTTTTTTTGTATGAGTCTATACTAGAAACTATAATTGTACCAATTACAGGCACAGTTAATAATGAAGATAATAACATCTTGTATAAGATATTATTTTAAACTTTAAATTATAAAATGACGCCTATGGACATGCGTTTCATGGCTAGAATGATATAAACCCTATATATAATAGGATAAAACATAAACTTAATTTATGTATCCCTATTCCAAAGGAATTAGGGAGGGATAGAAGCACTAAATTATAAAT